TCAAAGATGTTCATTTGTATATATATATCGTATGTTATATATATAACATGTAATAAGAGAAAGGCATTAAAGGCATTTCTGCCCAGATCTATTTATAAACTAAAAAAATTCTATACAATATAGAATTGGTCAGGTGCATCAGGAATTTTTAAACCGTAACAAAACAAAAAGGGGGATAGGCTAAAGGGTCGGGAAAGTCAAATAGGATTTTTGGGGATAGAGGGACTTGAACCCTCATGATTTTTAAAGTCGACGGATTTTCCTCTTACTATAAATTTCATTGTTGTCGGCATTGACATGCAGAACGGGACTCTCTCTTTATTCTCGTCCGATTAATCCGTTCGTGAAAAGATCTACAGGCTGTGGGTGAATCGTTTGATAGAGTCTGTATATACCCTTATTCTTCTTCTTCATCCTTAACGCAATCAACTCCATTTGTTAGAACAGCTTCCGTTGAGTCTCTGCACCTATCCTTTTTCTTTCTGAGCTTTTCTTTTTGCTTTTTCAAAAAATAGGATTTGGCTCAGGATTACCCTTTATTATTATTATATTATTATATTATTATATTATTATTAAATTATTAATTCCAGGGTTTCTCTGAATTTGAAAATTATCACTTAGTAAGTTTCCATACCAAGGCTCAATCCAATTAAGTCCGTAGCGTCTACCAATTTCGCCATATCCCCCTCCTTTTGTTTTTAGATTAGTAGTTTATTGTGAGGTCGCTCCGCCCTTTCTTTGATTTCTACTGGAACCGTTGAGTGAATTAGATCCTGAATTGATTAGATACGGATTACTATCTCTAAAAAGTGTATTCTCCTCTTTGATTTCTTACCAATCCTCTCTAGGAAACCCTTATTTGGTACAATGAAAACTAAATAGGATTTTATCATTTCTATATCCGCAATTCAATATATATAGATATATATAACATATATATATATATATATCTATCTATCTATCACTCTTCCCGTAACCTTTTGCATACTTGAACGGTCGATTTTTTTGTCGTCTTAATTTCCGCATTTACTACTTACATCCTTATGAATGAAAGCGGAAGAACGACTCATTAGTTATAACGAATCATTCCTAGATAATATAGAATAAAATAGAAATAATATATTATATTATTATATATAAATCTATAATAAATCTCAAAATAATCTTTCTAAAATAGAAGTGTAATTAATTGTAAATGTTACCAAAATGTTATATAAAATTAAAATTTTCTTTTTTGATATTCTATTCTTTTATCTAGGATTGGGGTTGGATTCTGATTAGATAAGAAATCTTAATTAGTAAATAAGATACCAATACTTTTACTTTAGTGTATTGTTATTTTATTGAATTCCTATGCATAGAAAACGAATACTATGTGAGCCCGCTTAGCTCAGAGGTTAGAGCATCACATTTGTAATGCGATGGTCATCGGTTCGATTCCGATAGCCGGCTTTTTCCTATTTATTAAACTTTTCCATGATTGAAACTGCCCCTTTGAAATTAAAGAATGTTGAAAGGGTATCGTCCACCCCTTCCAAATATAAAAATTAGAAATTTCTTAAGTTATAAGAGCTTACAACCCTGTCAGGAAAGGGAATCCTTTTCTTTTCCTATAATAGACATTAGTATAATAAACATTAGAAAGGGGTCTGTATATTTATATTTATCCAATTAATCTCATTCTCTTTTAGTTCCGTTTTAGTTTAGAGTTAAAAAAAGAAAAAAATTACTGAAAAAAAAAGAAGAATAAAATTAATTTGAAATAACCATAAGGAGTCTTTATGTCGCGTTACCGGGGACCTCGTTTCAAAAAAATACGCCGTCTGGGAGCATTACCAGGACTAACTAAGACTAATAAAGGGCTTAGAGCCGGAACTGACCTTAGAAACCAATCGCGTTCGGGGAAAAAATCTCAATATCGTATTCGTCTAGAAGAAAAGCAAAAGTTGCGTTTTCATTATGGCCTCACAGAACGGCAATTACTTAAATATGTTCGTATTGCTGGAAAAGCAAAAGGGTCAACAGGTCAAGTTTTACTACAATTACTTGAAATGCGTTTGGATAACATAATTTTTCGATTGGGTATGGCTTCGACTATTCCTGCAGCCCGCCAATTAGTTAACCATAGACATATTTTAGTTAACAGCCATATAGTAGATATACCAAGTTATCGTTGCAAACCACGAGATATTATTACGGCGAAGACAGAACAAAAATCCCGAGGTCTGATTCAAAAATCTCTGGATTCATCTCCTCATGAAGAATTGCCAAGTCATTTGACCCTTCACCCATTTCAATATAAAGGATTAGTCAATCAAATAATAGATACTAAATGGGTCGGTTTGAAAATAAATGAATTGTTAGTCGTAGAATATTATTCACGTCAGACTTAAACCGAACTACCACAAAAAAAAGAAATAAAAAAGATAAGTAATATAAATGGGAGTTGGATCCGGTTTTTTTATGTATCATAGATCGAAGGAACATTCTCATTCCTTAT